GATGTTAAATACTATTGGATGGGTTACTTTTTATTGGCATTGGAAACACATCACATTATGGCAGGGTAACGTTTCACAGTTTAACGAATCTTCCACTTATTTGATGGGATGGTTAAGAGATTATCTGTGGTTAAACTCTTCACAACTTATCAATGGCTATAACCCGTTTGGTATGAATAGTTTATCAGTCTGGGCATGGATGTTCTTGTTTGGGCATCTTGTTTGGGCTACTGGATTTATGTTCTTAATTTCCTGGCGTGGTTATTGGCAGGAATTGATTGAAACTTTAGCATGGGCTCATGAACGCACACCTTTGGCCAATTTGATTCGATGGAAAGATAAACCAGTAGCTCTTTCAATTGTGCAAGCAAGATTGGTTGGATTAGCTCACTTTTCTGTAGGTTATATATTCACTTATGCAGCTTTCTTGATTGCCTCCACATCGGGCAAATTTGGTTAATTATTTATGTATTCTATCCGTAATAATCTATTTTTTTCTTAAAAAAATATAGGTATGCACTCTTATATTTATTTCTACATCTAGGATCCGATTTGTATCATTATCAGAGGAAGCAGTATGGCAAAGAAAAGTTTGATTTATAGGGAGAAGAAGAGGCAAAAATTGGAACAAAAATATCATTTGATTCGTCGATCCTCAAAAAAAGAAATAAGTCAGATTCCATCACTAAGTGAGAAATGGAAAATTCATGGAAAATTACAATCCCCACCGCGTAATAGTGCACCTACACGTCTTCATCGACGTTGCTTTTCGACCGGAAGACCAAGAGCTAACTACCGAGACTTTGGACTATCTGGACACATCCTTCGGGAAATGGTTCATGCAGGTTTGTTGCCAGGGGCAACAAGATCAAGCTGGTAAGGGTTTAAGTATCCCTTAATTTTTCTCTTTTTTTTCTATGATCGACGAGGCCCCTTTACCATTCTGTTTAAATAGGCTATTCTATTTATACAGATATGGAATAGGGGCGCATTCACTTCTTCTTTGTTTATTAAAATTTAGTATTTAGTCCAAGTTTTTTTGTTTCATCGCGGGGTAGAGCAGTTTGGTAGCTCGCAAGGCTCATAACCTTGAGGTCACGGGTTCAAATCCTGTCTCCGCAAAATTGTTTTCAACAAATATAGGTTTGATTCTATTAAACTAGTCATTAATTTTAATTAATACTTGTCTTTTTGGACGCGAGGAAAAAATTACTATATTTCCCGGTCAACTATACTGAATCTTTTATCTTTTTGAATCAATTTATATTTGAGCGGATAGCGGGAATCGAACCCGCGTCTTCTCCTTGGCAAAGAGAAATTTTACCATTCGACTATATCCGCATTTTTTTGCCTTCTTTATAAGAAATTTATGGATAATATTTGTTCAAAGCTATACGAGATACATAAGGTTATTTCATAAAATGATACCACCAAATAAATTCCATTAACAATTCTATTATCTATTAATATATATATTCATTTATATATATTAATATTATATATTAATAATATATTAATTCTATATATTGAATTATTAAATTCCAATATTTCATATTCAATAATATATTATTCTGTATTTACATAAAATATTATGTTTTTTTTTTTATTTTTTTTTTTATTTAGTTATTTATTACGATTTCATATTTAGTAAATTTAGATTTATTAATATTTTATTCATAGTTCACTCAAGTTCCAGAAGTTCGACCCCCCCTCTAATTTTTTGTGTTTTTTTTTATTGCATTTTATAGACTTATATTGAATTTGTAATTCATGGGAGGGGGTCATCTCATTTTTGGATCTGGAACGAATGAATTCAAGAGATAAGAGAATTAAGAATACCCACCAAGAAGACCAATCCAATCCATAAAGATGTACCAGAAAATACAACATTTTTGTTACTCGACCAACCATCAGGAGATGCAAATACAACGGGTACACTAATCAGTAAGATTGATGAAGTAATAATTAATGCAAAAACAGCCAATTGGAAAGCAATAGTCATGTTTTTAATCCTCCGAGCTATTAACAATATACACCATTTAATCCTCGTACCCACTACAAAATTTTAGTAAATAAAGGGATTTTATCATGAATCCGTTGATTCGAGATGACTTATTTAAACTTATTTTTACTACTTTTTTCTATTCAGACATTAAGTTAAAGGTTTTTTTAACTTCACAAACAGGTATACTGGATCGTGTATCTCATTTATTTATATAAACAGATTGATAGACCGATAAAGAAAAAAGAAAGTCACACCCTATATCTTTCTCTACATATTGATCGTATTAACTCATGGAGCTATGTTCTATTTGGCGAAAAAAAAATAAAATAGAAATTATCTTTCGGAGAGATGGCCGAGTGGTTGATGGCTCCGGTCTTGAAAACCGGTATAGTTCATAAAAAATAACTATCGAGGGTTCGAATCCCTCTCTCTCCTTTTGTTGGATGAATATATTTTTTTATTTATTGGCTTTTTTTACTTCTTAGCATCATAAAA